TAAACCCCCAACCCCCGGCGTATGGCCAGTGGCCCAAGGAAACGAAAGAATCGGTTACACTTTTCATATACTCTCCTCTTATAGATAGGACTAACAAAGAACAGAGTTCTTTTTGTATCACTTTGCCCTCTCCCTTTTTTGGTTGATTTCTTTTTTTTTTTATGGGATTCTTTAATGGGAATAGATTGATTGAATCTATTATTTTATTTGAGAATTTATTTATTTATTATTTTTATTTTAATTATTTATCTTTATTCTAATTAAAATTCTAATTAAAGTTAAAGTTTCCAAGAAGATACTTATTTTATTGGGTTAGGTTCTCGGTATTATGTCAATTGCGAAATACCTCGTTTGTTGCGTTGCAACGCATCCTAAAAAGGTTTCCATTATACTAAGAACTAAAAACGGGAAGGAAGAAAACGAGAGGATCTGCTAATTACTAATCCTAAAATCAGTCCTTCCCGGAGGTATTCTCTCAACGAATAAATAATTGTTAGAGTGAAATGTTGATATAATTTGAAGAAGCACAAGTCTAAGTCAAAAAAAGTACATTACGTACTTTTTCTTATAGAATTAAACAAATGGATTCGCAAATAAAAGTGCTAATGCCACGACCAGTCCATAAATTGTTAAAGCTTCCATAAAAGCCAGACTTAGCAACAAAGTACCTCGTATTTTACCCTCTGCTTCTGGCTGTCTCGCAATACCTTCTACAGCTTGACCCGCAGCAGTACCTTGACCGACCCCAGGTCCAATAGAAGCAAGCCCTACGGCCAATCCAGCAGCAATAACAGAAGCGGCAGAAATCAGTGGATTCATGGTAAGTTAAGCTCCTCGCACAAAAAAAAAAAGAAATGGTTAATGATACAATCAACCAATTAATCATCAGAAATACTTCGAAATCTCGCTTTTAGTTCTCATACATGATGGAGTTTTTGTAAATCTATATGCATAGGGTTCTAGTTATTGCATCTCTTTATTCTAAACCTATTTTTCACTCAATTCTTCATTTTTTACTCTTCTACATTCTTGAGTTCAGAGTTCATCTGTTTACTTGTTCAATCCCCAATCACAGACAAAGCAGAAGGACTTTTTATTGGAATCCCATCTAAGTGCAGTGAGCTGCAAAATGCAAAATAAAATAAAAATATTATATTATATAAGAGCCTGACTATAACTAGTGAATTTTTAATATCACATATACATTTGTTTATTCCATAATGTAAACCGCCTATTGAATATGATTCTATAATTTTTTTTTGAACCATATACTATACGGGGGCTAGACAGACTTATAACTATTTATTACATATGCCCAGTTTAATTTTCCTAAGTTAGTTTTTTATTTAATCTTATGTCGGAAAAAGACAACAATTCTTATTCAAATTCTAAGTAATATTATATTGTAATTAACTAAAATTTGAATTAACTAAACAAATATAAATACAATAAATATAAATTTATAAATTAGAGAAGTCTATAAATAAATGAGCCAAAATCTTAGGAAAAAGATCTAAATGATCTCTTTTTCCTAAGATTTTTTTACAATTAAATTAAATAATATCGTACATCTTTCCTGCTACGACTCTATACCATATAGAAATTCTTTTATCTATTATAGTTCCTAGCCAAGTCGATTATATTAAATTGAACTCCACACGAATTGGGATAAGGTTGAAAAAAAAAAAACAATTTTGAAAGCTAGTCAATGATGACCCTCCATGGATTCACCTATATAAGCCGCGGCTAAAGTTGCAAAAATAAGAGCTTGAATACCGCTTGTGAATAATCCAAGAAACATGACAGGTATAGGAACTACTGAAGGTACTAAAGAAACAAGAACAACAACTACTAATTCATCAGCCAATATATTTCCGAAAAGTCGAAAACTAAGTGATAAAGGTTTTGTGAAATCTTCTAGGATGTTAATTGGTAAAAGTATTGGAGTTGGTTGAATGTATTTCCCAAAATAGCTCAAACCTTTTTTTGTAAGACCCGCATAGAAATATGCCACTGACGTGGGTAAAGCTAAAGCAACAGTAGTGTTTATATCATTGGTGGGTGCAGCTAACTCCCCATGAGGTAACTGTATGATTTTCCGAGGTAAAAGAGCACCTGACCAGTTAGAAACAAAAATAAATAAGAACATAGTTCCAATAAAGGGAACCCAAGGACCATAGTCTTCTCCAATCTGAGTTTGACTCAAGTCTCGAATGAATTCAAGGACATATTCGAAGAAATTCTGACCGTCGGCCGGAATGGTTTGTGGATTCCGAACGGCTATGGTAACTGAACCTAATAAGATAGCAATTACGACCCAAGAAGTGATAAGTACTTGGGCATGGACTTGTAAACCTCCTATTTGCCAATATAAATGTTGGCCTACTTCTACACCCGATATATCATATAGCCCTTTGAGTGTGTTAATGGAACATGGTATAACATTCATATTGTCCTCTGACAGAAATCAAACTTCAAAAAAAAATTATTTTAATTCAACCATCTCTTTCTCAACTGACCCACTTTAATCATTAATCGTATATTTAGGATACTAAGTAATCACATAATATCCCCAGCCCAAGTACTTTTTTTTATCTTTTTTTTTTTTTTGAAATCCAGGAATAGTAACCGATCAGATCAAATAGATAAAATCTATGGAGTTTCCAAAAGTAATTGACTTATCTTAATCAATGATTTCTTATATAGCTAGAACGACCTTCACAAATTGCGGATACTAATTTGTTAAGAATCAATCGGATTGAAGCGATAGCGTCATCGTTGGCTGGAATCGAAATATCCGCGAGATCTGGGTCACAATTTGTATCGATTAAACAAATCGTCGGAATCCCCAAAATGACACATTCTCGAAGAGCCGTATATTCTTCTTGCTGATCAACGATAATTACAATATCAGGTAACCCTGTCATATATTTGATCCCACCCAGATATGTTTGCAAGGTGGATAATTGTCTCTTCAACATTGCTGCATCCCTTTTGGGGAGACAGTTGAGTTTCCCCATCCTTTGTTCGGCTCTTAAATCCCTGAACTTTTGAAGTCTCGTTTCCGTAGTAGACCAATTTGTTAACATACCACCAAGCCATTTTTTATTAACATAATGGCACCGAGCCTTTGTTGCAGCGGATGCTACTGAATCAGCTGCTTTATTTTTGGTACCAACAATTAAAAAGTGTTTTCCTCGACTTGCTGCATCAAAAACTAAATCACAGGCCTCTGATAAAAAACGCGCAGTTCTCGTAAGATTTGTAATATGAATACCTTTACGTTTTGCGGAGATGAAAGGTGCCATTCTAGGATTCCATTTTCTAGTACCATGACCAAAATGAACTCCTGCTTCCATCATCTCTTCCAAATTAATGTTCCAATATCTTCTTGTCATTTTTCCCCACACTTGCTCTTTGTTTTTTTTTTTTTTTTAAACAAAGAGACGAGGTATCTGAAATAAATAATTGTTCCGATGGAACTTTCTACCGAGGATTGGCCGTTGATACACGGCCCAAACCATTAATGCCTTTTAATTCATTATGATCTTTATTATCAAATAAGAAAATTGGACCAGATAATTTAATTTTAATTAAAAAAAAAAAAAGAGTCTCCTTTTAGGAATCATTAAATCGTGTAAATGATTGTTCTAATGTCTCATGGAAATTGTTTGGGATACAAGAACTCAAAAATTCTCTATGGTGAAATAAGATATCTCTCATCTTTCCTTCGAACAAATTCTTCTTTTTGATTTCCAAATGAATGTTTTTGTGTTGCCTTAAAGGATGCACTAATTTTTTGAATCCGGTACCAACAGGTATAATTCCCCCCAGAACAACATTTTCTTTCAGGCCTTTCAACCAGTCAATACGACCTCGTAGAGCAGCTTTTGCTAAAACTCGAGCAGTTTCTTGAAAACTAGCTTCGGATATGAAACTTTGAGTATTAAGAGATGCCCTCGTTATTCCCAATAAGATTGCTCGATAACAGATCGCTTCATCCAAAGCACGCCCTGCTCGTTCCGCTCGCAACAATCCGATTAGTTCTCCGGGTGAAAAAACATTAGACATTCCATCTTCTGAAACCAACACTTTTGATGTTACTTGACGTACAATAATCTCTATATGTCTATTATGGATCTGTACCCCCTGGGATCGATAAACCTTTTGGATCTTATTAACCAAAGAGATACGGCTTTGGGCGATGGTTAGCTCCGTGCTAATCAAGAATCCCCAAGGTCTTCCAAGAATTCTTGATATACGTTCATTCCAACCTTTAACCCTCTTTTCGAGATTTATTGATATTGAATCAATCGAACGCACTTCTAACACTTGTTCCACTTTTGGAAGACCTTGCGTTATGTCACCAGATCTTGATTTTTCATATATAAATGTAACTAATGTATCTCCCTCGTGAAGGGTTTCCCCATAATGACCATGAACCGTTGCTCCTGAAGTAGCCAAATAGGGCTTGGCTGATCTTATTACTAAGTAGTCAACATGAACAATTAGAACTTGACCAGATTTTTTCTGTGATCCGTATTTGAATAGACATACATTTTCACAAAAAAATTGTCCAAGGCTAATAATTGTGGATGTCTCATCACAATAATCGTGGTGGAGAAAACGCCAATTTAAATCGAATAGATTCAAAATGATGTTACTGCACGGATGGGGATTATAAATCCCCCTATTTTCATCTATTAAAAAATATTTAAGTACTTTAAAAGTCTGACTAAATTTGTTAAGTAACAAATATTTCTTTGACACAATCTGATTATAAGTTATTAAACGGCAAGATGAATAAAAATTTGCCATTTTGAGTACTACTGTACCTAAGGGGCCTAACGAACTCCTAATTGGAATTATAGGATCCGCTTTTTTAATTGATTCTTTTGTCACATTGTTATATTTCAAACCATTGAATGGACCAATTTGAGAATAGTTGGATGATAACAAAATTTTCAAAGATTGACAGTCCTTATTTCGATTCAACAGCG